CGAGAGGCTTCATGAAGTGCTTCTTTAGGAGTTAAACTTCCATTTGTCCATATTTCTAGAAAAAGTATCTCCTGTTTTTCATTATCATTCCCATAACAATGAATACTATGATTCGCATTTCGAACAGGCATGAATACAGCATCTATAGGATAACTTCCGTCGTGAAAGTTCTTTGGCGTTTTTATACCGTATCCTCTATTTCTCTCGATTTGTAATCCAATACACAAATCAATTGGTTCGGTTAGGCTAGCTATATGCTGTGTATTATCAACGATTTCCACAGAAGGCGGTAAGATGATGTCTTGAGCAGTTACATATCCGGGACCCTTGGCACAAATAAAGGCGTTACGAGTTCCATACAAATTACTTCTCAATACAATTGCTTTTAAATTCATTAAAATTTCATGTACTGATTCTTGAATACCTACTATGGTAGAATATTCGTGTGGTATTTTCTCAGATTTTGCACGTGTAATACATGTTCCTTCTATTTCTCCAAGCAAAGCTCTTCGCATCGCAATGCCTATTGTGTCGGCTTGGCCTTTCATAAGTGGAGACAGAATAAAGCGTCCATAATAAAGACGCTTACTATCTGTTCTTGATTCAACACACTTCCACTGCAGTGTCCGAGTAGAGACTTTTACTTTCTCTCGAACCATAGTAATATTATTTTATTTGATCAGATCATTGAATCATTTATTTCTCTTGAAATCTCTTTAGTGTTTATTTCTACACACGTCTTTTTTTAGGAGGTCTACAGCCATTATGTGGCATAGGGGTTACATCCCGTACGAAACTTAATAGTATACCACTTCTACGAATAGCTCGTAATGCTCCATCTCTTCCGAGACCAGGACCTTTTATCAGAACTTCCACTCGTCGCATACCTTGGTCTACTACTGCTCGAATAGCATTTCTCGCTGCGGTTTGAGCAGCAAAAGGAGTCCCTCTTCTTGGACCCTTGAATCCACAAGTACCGGCGGAGGAAGAAGAAATTACCTGACCCCGTACATCTGTAATAGTAACAATGGTATTGTTGAAACTTGCTTGAACATGAATAACTCCTTTTGGTATTCTACGTGCACTTTTCCGTGCACTACTGCGCCCATTCCTACGTGAACCAACTTTTGGTATAGGTTTTGCCATATTTTATCATTTCATAAGGATAAGTCAGAGATATATGGATATATCCATTTCATGTCAAAACAGATCTTCTATTTTTATTTGTTCATCGCTTTCTTTAAGATTAGTTTCTTTTCTTTAACTTTAAGGAGTTCCTTTTAGAATAGAAAGATTATCCTTGTCTCTGTTTATGTCTCGGGTTGGAACAAATTACGACAATTCGTCCCCTCCTACGGATTAGTCGACATTTTTCACAAATTTTACGAACGGAAGCCCTTATTTTCATAGTTGTTATTCCTTAAATTTTTCCGAATCTACTTATTGGAAGAAAATAAGTTTCTTGAAATTTTTGAACCTTGAATTGGATCCCCCTGAAAGGAATCTTGAAGTTGAAAAAACTACCTAATCGTTCGAATCCTTGTTGCGGAGTCTATAAATTATACGCCCCCTGGTTGAATCATAAGCACTTACTTCACTTTTGTTGACTCTATCCCACGGTGGTATACGTATAAAACTCGATCGGACCCTTCCTGAAACATAACCTAGAATCAGATCTTCATTATCTAAAGGAATCTGGAGTGGACGTGATTCACTAATTAAACCTCCATGAATCCATTTTTGTTCTTTTATTCCAGGTAAAACTTCCTTGACGTATCAACTACTGTAGGGCAGGAGGAGTTCTATTAGACAACCCGTGCTTTTTTTTTTTCACAAATGGAAAGTTTCGGATTCGGATACAATTCGGATGTTAGACAGATTACCATATATAACACAAAATTTCTCCGCCGATTCCTTCTAGTCGAGCCTCCCGGTCTGTCATTATACCCCGAGAAGTAGAAAGAATTACAATCCCCATCCCGCCTAAAATTCTAGGAATTTGTTGATAGTTAGAATAGATTCGTAGACCGGGTCGACTGATCCGTCGTAAATTTAAAATAGTTCTATATGGTCCTTTCCTATTCCTTCTATGCCGTAGGGTTAAAACCAAAAAATATTTGTTTCTTTCCCGATGTTTCCTTATGTTATCGATAAAACCTTCTCGTAAAAGTATTTTAACAATGTTTTCAGTGATGTTAGTAGATCCTATTCGAATCGTTCCTTTTCTATTCATGTCAGCATTTCGTATAGAAGTTATTATGTCAGCAATAGTGTCCTTACCCATGGTAAACTAAAATTATTGTTGCTCCCGAATTTTGATATAACCAACATGTTCTTTTTTTTTTTTACTTAGTAAAGGTATATACGTGAGACACAATCTACTAATTAATCTATGTCATTTAAATACTCTAATTTAAATACTATAACTATATTGAATTGAGGTCTCGTCTTATAATACCTCAGGAGCTAATGAAACTATTTTAGTGAAATTTAACTGTCTCAATTCCCCGGCGATCGCACCAAAAATTCGAGTTCCTTTTGGATTTCCTTTTTGATCAATGACAACTGCAGCATTGTCATCATATCGTATTATCATACCGTTGTCGCGTTTGAGTTCTTTACAAGTACGTACAATTACAGCTCTGATCACTTCTGATCTTTCTAGAGGTGCCTTTGGTACTGCTTTCTTGATCACAGCAACAATAACGTCACCAATATGAGCATATCGGCGATTACTAGCTCCTATGACTCGAATACACATTAATTCTCGGGCCCCGCTGTTATCTGCTACATTCAAATGGGTCTGAGGTTGAATCATTTTTTTTAATCTCTTCTTTCAATGGAACAAAGGACGAAGAAAAAAAGAAATATTGTTTGTCAAAAAAAAAAAGGAAACCCGCAATTGTTTTTTTTATTCCCAAGACTTCTTTCCTTTGGTTCTATATTCCTATCCTGAAATAATGAATTGAGTTTTTATAGGCATTTTGGACGCCGCTATTGAAATAGCCTTTCTTGCTATATTTTCGGCTACTCCGCTCATTTCATAAAGTATTCTGCCCGGTTTAACGACAGCTACCCAATACTCGGGAGATCCTTTCCCCGAACCCATACGTGTTTCTGTAGATCTTACCGTAACTGGTTTGTCTGGAAATATACGTACCCATATTTTTCCACCACGGCGTACATTTCGTGTCATTGCGCGGCGCCCCGCTTCTATTTGTCTAGATGTAATCCAAGCGGGTTCAAGTGCTTGAAGAGCATATCTACCGAAACAAATGCGATTACCTCGATAAGATATTCCTTTCATTCTTCCTCTATGTTGGTTACGAAATCTGGTTCTTTTTGGGTTATAGTTGATGGTTGTTTATTAATTCCATCTCTACTACAGAACTGGACATGAGAGTTTCTTCTCATCCAGCTCCTCGCGAAAAAAATGACTAAAAAATATTTTATTTTATTCTTAAGATATATAGGTAGTTACTGAATAATAGATTGAATCCTGGGATTCTTTGCTTTGAGATTTTATCTGATCTATTATAAATTTGTATATCTTGTTTGGATATATATTGGATATATATATAAGTAATTAAACATGGATTCTATTTATAGATAATGTCTTATCTTGTTTTTGTTATAATGTTATAACGAATCTTTATTTTGTTTTGTCTTTTTTTATCATATTCATCTCGGATCGACAAAAATTTAACAATCAAATAAAATGAAAATAAAATTTTTAAAATGAAAATAAAAAATAAAATGAAAATAAAATTTTTAAAATGAAAATAAAATTTTCGCGGGCGAATATTTACTCTTTCAATATCTATTTCAGTTGTCGGGTTAACTCATGACCTCTCAGAATCAGAACAGAATAAAAAGAAATGAAGTGGTCTCTGGTTTGTTCCGCCATCCTACCCGATAAATCATTAGGATTCGTTTTCAATAGAATCCTCTGCATTCACGGGTTCCGTCGTCCCCATCGCTTCTCGATTAATGCTTAGGTCTGAATTCTCCAATGGAGCCTTAATTTACTATTTAATAAAAATAAAAATTTAATATTTAATAAATAATATTTAATAAAAAAATTTGTTAATTTGTTCTTTAGTCAACCTTCTCAGTCTTTATTGACTTAAGGCTCTTGATTTTTTCTTCGATGAACAGATATTCATCTAATTATTGATGAATCTCTATTGATGCTCTATTACATTGCTCTTTATGAGATGCTTCGTAGACCTTACATATTGGAATCATATATCATTTCATTTCTATTTCTTTTTCTCTCTTTCTCTCATCCTTCTATTTATCCACATACTTTTTTATTTTGCTTCACAATTTAGATATATTCATAATCAGATTGGTTTTTTTTTTACTTAACTTAATGCAAAAAAAAAAGATTTCAGTTGCTATAATGATATGACCAATATATCATATCTTGACTGATTCTTTGGATCCAGATAATCCGAAGCGATGAGTTGGTTATTAGTGCTATAGTTATTAACTTATACTGTGGTTCGCCCATTTTTTTTTTTGAATCCTAAGCCTAAAAACCCAACGAGTCGCACACTAAGCATAGCAATTATATCAAATGATCAATCAAATTTTTATTTAACCTTATAGAATTTAGAACTGCTCATTTTTTTATTGAACATAAAAAAATGAAAGAATTTGTCATTTTTTGTTCTATCGCAGAATAGAACGTAAAGACAAGTAGAGTCTTATTCTTATTATTCTTCATCTATAAATATCCAAATTTTGATTCCTAATACCCCATAGATAGTTCGAACTCTATAGGAGCAATACTCAATTTTCGCTCCAATCGTTTGTAGAGGAACCCTACCTTCCCGGATCCATTCGACACGCGCAATTTCTTTTCCGTCGATACGCCCTGCAATTTGTATTTGAATTCCTTTTGTATCTGCTTGCTCAGTTAATTCAATAGCCTTTTTCATTGCTTTTCGAAATGAAACTCGATTCTTTAATTGTCCGGCTATAAATTCGGCAAG